GCTAGCGTAGCTTAAAATAAAGCATGGCACTGAAGATGCTAGGACGGGCCCTAGAAAGCTCCGCATGCATAAAGGCTTAGTCCTGACTTTACTGTTAACTTTAGCACAAATTACACATGCAAGTGTCCGCACCCCTGTGAGAATGCCCTTAATCCCCTGCCCGGGGACGAGGAGCAGGTATCAGGCACTAATTTCTTAGCCCAAAACACCTTGCCACGCCACACCCCCAAGGGAATTCAGCAGTGATAAATATTAAGCCATAAGTGAAAACTTGACTTAGTTAATGCTAAGAGGGCCGGTAAAACTCGTGCCAGCCACCGCGGTTATACGAGAGGCCCTAGTTAATAGATACGGCGTAAAGGGTGGTTAGGGGAAACAAAATTAAAGCCAAAGGGCCTCCTGGCCGTCATACGCTCCCGAGTGTCCAAAGCCCATAAACGAAAGTAACTTTAATATAGTCCACCTGACTCCACGAAAACTGAGAAACAAACTGGGATTAGATACCCCACTATGCTCAACCGTAAACCTAGACGTTAGTACACAATAAACGTCCGCCAGGGCACTACGAGCGTTAGCTTGAAACCCAAAGGACTTGGCGGTGCCTTAGACCCCCCTAGAGGAGCCTGTTCTAGAACCGATAACCCCCGTTAAACCTCACCACTTCTGGTCACCCCCGCCTATATACCACCGTCGCCAGCTTACCCTGTGAAGGACTAACAGTAAGCTAAATGGACACATTCCAGAACGTCAGGTCGAGGTGTAGCGCACGAAGTGGGAAGAAATGGGCTACATTTTCTATCATAGAATATTCACGAATAGTACCCTGAAAAATTACTCGAAGGAGGATTTAGTAGTAAAAAGGAAAAAGAGTGTCCTTTTGAACCCGGCTCTAAGGCGCGTACACACCGCCCGTCACTCTCCCCTGTCACACAGCGATAAACGTTCTTAACACCAAAGCACCGACAAGGGGAGGCAAGTCGTAACATGGTAAGCGTACCGGAAGGTGCACTTGGATCAAACCCAGGGCGTGGCTGAGATAGTTAAGCATCTCACTTACACCGAGAAGATATCCATGCAAATTGGGTCACCCTGAGCCAGACAGCTAGCTTAACCACTAAAATTAACCATACAATATAAATAATATAAAATTAATTAAATTAAAAAACTAAATCATTTTTCCACTTTAGTACGGGAGACGGAAAAGGTAATCTTAAGCAATAGAGAAAGTACCGTAAGGGAAAGCTGAAAGAGTAATGAAATAACCCATATAAGCACAACAAAGTAGAGCCTAACCCTCGTACCTTTTGCATCATGATTTAGCCAGCACCACACAAGCAAAGCGACCTTTAGTTTGAGGCCCCGAAACCAAGTGAGCTACCCCGGGACAGCCTACAAGGGCAAACCCGTCTCTGTGGCAAAAGAGTGGGAAGAGCCCCGGGTAGAGGTGATAAACCTACCGAACTTGGTGATAGCTGGTTGCCTAAGAAATGAATAGAAGTTCAGCCTCGTGCCCCTTTAATCAACTAAGAAATATCTAAATTAGGTACAAAAGAGAAACACGAGAGTTAATTAAAGGGGGTACAGCCCCTTTAATCAAGGATACAACCTTAAACAGGAGGATAAAAGTCACATTTTTCAAAACTAGTCGCCCCAGTGGGCCTAAGAGCAGCCATCTGAGAAGAAAGCGTTAAAGCTCAAACGACATACAGTTTATTATACTGATAATCAATCTAATTCCCCTAAAAATATTAGGCTATTCCATGCCACCATGGAAGTAACTATGCTAAAATGAGTAACAAGAGGACACAACCCTCTCCTGGCATAGGTGTAAATCAGATCGGATAATCCACTGAAAATTAACGAACCCAAAAAAAGAGGGTAATGTGAATAATAAAAAAATCAAGAAACCATCACACACTTATATCGTTAAACCCACACTGGAATGCCACTAAGGAAAGACTAAAAGAAAAGAAAGGAACTCGGCAAACACAAGCCTCGCCTGTTTACCAAAAACATCGCCTCCTGCAAACCGCTATGTATAGGAGGTCCAGCCTGCCCGGTGACTACAAGTTTAACGGCCGCGGTATTTTGACCGTGCAAAGGTAGCGCAATCACTTGTCTTTTAAATGAAGACCTGTATGAATGGCTAAACGAGGGCTTAACTGTCTCCCTTTTCAAGTCAGTGAAATTAATCTACCCGTGCAGAAGCGGGTATAAAAATACAAGACGAGAAGACCCTTTGGAGCTTAAGGTACAAATACACCTATGTTAAACAACTTACTAAATAAGTATAAACCTAGTAGAAATTGGAATTTTACCTTCGGTTGGGGCGACCATGGAGAACAAACAAACCTCCAAGTGGACTGGGATAAGTCCTAGAACTAAGAATCACATTTCTAAGTCACAGAAATTCTGACCAACTATGATCCGGTGTTAACCGATCAACGAACCAAGTTACCCTAGGGATAACAGCGCAATCCTCTCCAAGAGTCCGTATCGACGAGAGGGTTTACGACCTCGATGTTGGATCAGGACATCCTAATGGTGCAGCCGCTATTAAGGGTTCGTTTGTTCAACGATTAAAGTCCTACGTGATCTGAGTTCAGACCGGAGTAATCCAGGTCAGTTTCTATCTGTAAAGTTATTTTTCCTAGTACGAAAGGACCGGAAAAAGAAGGCCTATGCTAAAAGTACGCCTTACCCCTAATTAATGAAGACAACTAAATTAAGTAAAGGGGGAACTCAAAATGCAGGCCAAAATAAGGCTATATTAAGATGGCAGAGCATGGTAATTGCAAAAGGCCTAAACCCTTTCGACCAGAGGTTCAAATCCTCTTCTTAATTATGCTAAACACCCTATTAACTCACCTAGTTAACCCACTCGCATTCATTGTTCCTGTCCTACTAGCCGTAGCCTTCCTCACACTCCTTGAACGAAAAGTTTTAGGCTATATGCAGCTTCGAAAGGGGCCAAACATTGTAGGACCTTATGGGCTCCTACAACCAATTGCAGACGGGGTTAAACTCTTTATTAAAGAACCGGTCCGTCCATCTACATCATCCCCATTTTTATTTTTAGTAGCCCCAATACTTGCACTAACTCTGGCTATAATATTATGAGCACCCATACCCATACCCCAACCAGTAGTAGACCTAAACCTGGGAATCTTATTTGTGCTAGCCCTATCAAGCCTAGCAGTATACTCTATCCTAGGATCAGGCTGAGCATCTAACTCAAAGTACGCACTAATTGGTGCCCTACGAGCCGTAGCCCAAACAGTTTCATATGAAGTAAGCCTTGGGTTAATTTTACTCTCCCTTATCATCTTTTCTGGGGGTTATACACTACAAATATTTAATATTACACAAGAAAGTATCTGACTTATAATTCCGGCTTGGCCACTGGCTGCAATATGATATATCTCCACCCTAGCTGAAACGAACCGCGCACCATTTGATTTAACAGAAGGCGAGTCCGAACTAGTCTCTGGTTTCAACGTCGAATATGCTGGTGGGCCCTTCGCCTTATTCTTTCTAGCTGAATATGCCAACATCCTATTAATAAATACCTTATCAACCATTCTATTCCTAGGCGCATCACACATACCATCCGTCCCAGAATTAACAACAATTAACTTAATAACTAAAGCCGCACTATTGTCAGTAATATTCTTATGGGTTCGAGCCTCGTATCCACGATTCCGATACGACCAACTAATACACCTAGTTTGAAAAAACTTCCTTCCCTTAACCCTAGCCCTAGTCCTCTGACACACCGCTCTCCCAATTGCACTTGCAGGACTCCCTCCCCAATTATAACCTCAGGGAACCGTGCCTGAATTTACAAGGACCACTTTGATAGAGTGGCCTATGAGGGTTAAAATCCCTCCAGTTCCTAGAAAGAAGGGAGTCGAACCCATGCTCAAGAGATCAAAACTCTTGGTGCTTCCCCTACACCACTCTCTAAGATAAGGTCAGCTAATAAAGCTTTCGGGCCCATACCCCGAATATGACGGTTAAAATCCCTCCCATATCAATGAACCCCTATGTACTTACCATTCTCCTGTCCAGCTTAGGATTAGGAACCACCCTAACCTTTGCCAGCTCGCATTGACTATTAGCTTGAATAGGATTAGAAATTAATACCTTAGCAATTATCCCACTAATAGCCCAACAACATCACCCACGAGCAGTTGAAGCAGCCACAAAGTATTTCTTAACCCAAGCAACAGCTGCAGCAATAATTCTATTTGCAGCAACCACAAATGCATGAATAACAGGTGAATGGAGTATTAATAACTTACATGACCCGGTTGCCTCTTCAATAACGATTGCCGCCCTAGCACTAAAAATTGGATTAGCACCAATACATTTCTGATTACCAGAAGTGCTTCAAGGGCTCGACCTACTTACAGGACTAATTTTATCCACCTGGCAAAAACTAGCCCCACTCGTACTAATCATCCAAGTAGCCCCTTCCATTAATCCGGCAATACTCACACTACTGGGGCTCCTCTCTACACTAACTGGGGGCTGGGGAGGACTTAATCAAACTCAAGTCCGAAAGATCTTAGCCTACTCATCAATCGCCCATATGGGGTGAATAATTATTATTTCACAATATGCCCCCCACCTCACTCTCCTGGCCCTAAGCACATACCTATTCATAACATCCGCAGCATTCCTCTCATTAAAAATAACATCAACCATAAAGATTACAACCATAACAATAATATGGTCAAAAGCCCCAATCTTGGTCTCAACTACAGCCCTGGCTTTTCTCTCATTAGGGGGACTTCCCCCATTAACAGGATTCATACCCAAGTGATTAATTCTACAAGAAATAGCAAAACAACAACTCCCCCTTACAGCAACAATTATGGCCCTAGCCGCTCTCCTAAGCCTCTATTTTTACTTACGATTATGCTATGCAATAGCTCTCACCATCTCCCCAAACATAACCAATGCTACTACACCATGACGAACTAAGACAACCCAATCCACAATTACCCTAGCCCTCTTTACCACGGCTACCCTTGGGCTATTACCAATTACCCCGGCCATTCTAACACTCACTATCTAGGGGCTTAGGATAAATAAGACCAAGAGCCTTCAAAGCTCTAAGCAGGAGTTAAAATCTCCTAGCCCCTGACTAAGGCCTGCGGGACTTTATCCCACATCTTCTGAATGCAACCCAGACACTTTAATTAAGCTAAGGCCTTACTAGATGAGAAGGCCTCGATCCTACAAGATCTTAGTTAACAGCTAAGCGCCCAAACCAGCGGGCATTCATCTATCTTTCCCGCCGTTAGCCGGGTAAGGCGGGAAAGCCCCGGCAGACGTAAATCTGCGTTTTTGGATTTGCAATCCAACGTGTACTCTCACTACGGGGCAGTGATAGAAAGAGGATTCAAACCTCTATATGCGGAGCTACAATCCGCCGCCTATTTCGGCCATCCTACCTGTGGCAATCACGCGCTGATTCTTCTCTACAAACCACAAAGACATTGGCACCCTCTACTTAGTATTTGGTGCCTGGGCCGGAATAGTTGGAACTGCTCTAAGCCTACTAATTCGAGCTGAGTTAAGCCAGCCAGGGTCCCTCCTTGGCGATGATCAAATCTATAATGTTATTGTTACCGCACATGCCTTCGTCATAATCTTCTTTATAGTAATACCTATTCTTATTGGTGGTTTTGGTAACTGACTTGTCCCACTAATAATCGGAGCCCCAGACATGGCATTCCCACGAATAAATAATATAAGCTTCTGACTCCTACCACCATCTTTCCTTCTGCTACTAGCTTCATCTGGTGTTGAGGCCGGAGCTGGTACAGGATGAACAGTCTACCCGCCCCTAGCGGGTAATCTAGCTCATGCTGGAGCATCCGTGGACCTAACTATCTTCTCCCTTCATTTAGCGGGTGTATCATCAATCCTCGGGGCAGTTAATTTTATTACAACTACAATTAATATAAAACCCCCAGCCATATCCCAATATCAAACCCCACTATTTGTATGATCCGTACTAGTTACTGCTGTCTTATTACTGCTGTCCCTACCAGTTCTGGCTGCCGGAATTACAATACTTCTAACAGACCGGAACCTTAACACTACATTCTTTGATCCTGCAGGGGGAGGGGATCCCATCCTTTACCAACACTTATTCTGATTCTTTGGCCACCCAGAAGTGTACATCTTAATCCTACCCGGATTTGGTATTATCTCTCACGTCGTAGCCTATTATGCAGGTAAAAAAGAGCCATTCGGGTACATAGGAATGGTGTGGGCTATGATGGCCATCGGCCTATTAGGGTTTATTGTATGGGCCCACCACATATTTACAGTCGGGATAGACGTAGACACCCGCGCATACTTTACATCCGCAACAATAATTATTGCTATTCCGACGGGGGTTAAAGTTTTTAGTTGACTAGCTACACTCCACGGGGGATCAATTAAATGAGAAACACCAATATTATGAGCCCTGGGCTTCATCTTCCTCTTTACAGTAGGCGGTTTAACAGGAATTGTACTAGCCAATTCATCCCTAGATATTGTATTACATGATACTTACTATGTAGTTGCACATTTTCACTATGTCCTATCAATAGGAGCCGTATTTGCAATTATAGCAGCTTTCGTTCATTGATTCCCACTATTTACAGGATATACCCTACACAATACATGAACCAAAATCCATTTTATAGTAATATTTATTGGCGTTAACCTCACATTTTTCCCACAACACTTCCTTGGCCTAGCAGGAATACCCCGACGATACTCAGACTACCCCGACGCATATGCTCTATGAAATACAGTATCATCTATCGGATCCCTAATCTCCTTAGTAGCAGTAATTATATTTTTATTTATTTTATGAGAAGCCTTCGCTGCTAAACGAGAAGTTTCATCTGTAGAACTGACCATAACAAATGTTGAATGACTCCATGGGTGCCCTCCCCCCTACCACACATTTGAAGAGCCCGCATTTGTCCAAGTTCAATCAAATTAACGAGGAAGGGAGGAATTGAACCCCCATCAACTGGTTTCAAGCCAGTCACATGACCACTCTGTCACTTCCTTCAAGACATTAGTAAACTCGAAATTACATCATCTTGTCAAGATGAAATCGTAGGTTAAACTCCTGCATGCCTTAAGCTTTAAGCTTAATGGCACATCCCTCACAACTAGGATTCCAAGACGCGGCATCACCCGTTATAGAAGAACTTCTTCACTTCCATGATCATGCTTTGATAATCGTATTCTTAATTAGTACTTTAGTGCTTTACATTATTATTGCAATAGTATCAACAAAGCTTACAAATAAGTACATTTTAGATTCTCAAGAGATCGAGATCGTGTGAACTGTGTTACCAGCCGTAATTCTTATTTTAATTGCCCTCCCCTCTTTACGAATTCTTTATCTTATAGATGAAATTAATGATCCCCACCTAACAATTAAAGCCATAGGTCATCAGTGGTATTGAAGCTATGAATACACTGACTATGAGAACCTAAGCTTTGACTCATATATAATTCCAACCCAAGACCTCAGCCCAGGACAATTTCGACTTCTTGAAGCAGACCACCGAATAGTTATCCCCATGGAATCCCCTATCCGAGTACTTGTATCCGCCGAAGACGTACTACACTCATGAGCTGTTCCATCCCTCGGAGTAAAAATAGATGCAGTCCCAGGACGTCTTAATCAAACAGCCTTTATTGCCTCCCGACCTGGGGTATTTTATGGACAATGCTCCGAAATCTGTGGGGCAAACCACAGCTTCATACCTATCATGGTGGAGTCAGTTCCACTTGAACACTTTGAAAACTGATCCTCACTAATACTAGAAGACGCCTCACCAGGAAGCTAAACACGGACCTCAGCATTGGCCTTTTAAGCCAAAGAATGGTGCCTCCCAACCACCCCTAGTGAAATGCCTCAATTAAACCCCGCCCCTTGATTTGCAATTCTAGTATTCTCATGACTGGTATTTCTTACCGTCATCCCCACCAAAGTAATAAGTCATACATCACCTAACGAGCCAGCTCCTCTGGACTCTGAAAAACACGAAACTGAACCCTGAAACTGACCATGGCAATAAGTTTTTTTGACCAATTTGCAAGCTCATCCTACATAGGTATTCCACTAATTGCTATTGCAATTGCCCTCCCCTGAGTATTATACCCCACTTCTACATCACGATGAATCAATAACCGCCTTATTACTATTCAAGGGTGGCTTATTAACCGATTTACTAATCAACTTATAATACCACTAAATACAGGAGGTCATAAATGAGCACTTCTAATAGCCTCTTTAATAGTATTCTTAATTACTATCAATATAATTGGACTTTTACCATACACTTTTACCCCGACAACACAACTATCATTAAATATAGGATTTGCCGTCCCACTGTGACTCGCCACAGTTATTATTGGGATACGTAATCAGCCGACAGTAGCTCTAGGCCATCTCTTACCAGAAAGCACACCTATTCCTTTAATCCCCGTACTTATTATTATTGAAACAATTAGCCTCTTTATTCGACCATTAGCCCTTGGCGTCCGACTAACAGCCAATCTCACCGCAGGACACCTTCTGATTCAATTAATCGCCACCGCCGTATTCGTTCTGCTCCCAATAATACCCACAGTAGCAATTCTTACGGCCACCGTCCTACTTCTCCTAACACTACTAGAAGTAGCAGTAGCAATAATTCAAGCCTATGTATTTATCCTTCTACTTAGCCTGTATCTACAAGAGAACGTTTAATGGCCCACCAAGCACACGCATATCATATAGTTGATCCAAGCCCATGACCTCTAACCGGCGCAGTCGGAGCTTTACTATTAACATCCGGCTTAGCAATCTGGTTTCACTTCCACTCCATTACACTTATAACCCTTGGACTAATACTCCTACTTCTAACAATGTATCAATGATGACGAGACATTATCCGAGAAGGGACATTTCAAGGCCACCACACACCCCCAGTACAAAAAGGCTTACGCTATGGTATAATTTTGTTTATCACATCTGAAGTATTCTTTTTCCTTGGGTTTTTCTGAGCCTTTTACCACTCAAGCCTGGCACCCACCCCAGAGCTAGGAGGATGCTGACCACCAACAGGAGTCACCACCCTAGACCCATTTGAAGTCCCACTACTTAACACAGCTGTTCTTCTAGCATCTGGAGTTACAGTAACATGAACTCACCATAGTCTAATAGAAAACAACCGCAAACAAGCTATCCAATCGCTAACACTGACAATCTTATTAGGACTTTACTTTACCGCCCTACAAGCCATAGAATACTATGAAGCACCATTCACAATTGCAGACGGGGTCTACGGTTCGACATTTTTCGTAGCCACAGGATTCCACGGACTACACGTTATTATTGGGTCTTCATTCCTGGCCGTCTGCCTACTCCGACAAATCCAATACCACTTTACATCCGAACATCACTTCGGCTTCGAAGCTGCCGCATGATACTGACACTTCGTAGACGTAGTATGATTATTCCTTTATGTATCAATTTACTGATGAGGCTCATATCTTTCTAGTATTTTAAAGCTAGTACAAGTGACTTCCAATCACTCAGTCTTGGTTAAACCCCAAGGAAAGATAATGAATTTAGTTATTACAATCCTAACTATTACATCATCCCTTGCTCTAGTTTTAGCAACTGTATCTTTTTGATTACCTCAGATAAAACCAGATGCAGAAAAACTCTCACCTTACGAATGCGGCTTCGACCCACTAGGATCAGCCCGACTTCCATTCTCATTACGATTCTTTCTAGTAGCTATCTTATTTCTACTATTTGACTTAGAAATCGCCCTACTCCTCCCACTACCCTGAGGAGATCAACTCCACAACCCTGCCAACACCTTTTTATGAGCTATAGCAGTCCTAATTTTACTTACCATGAGTTTAATTTATGAGTGAACCCAAGGAGGCTTAGAGTGGGCAGAATAGGGGTTTAGTCCAATATAAGACCTCTGATTTCGGCTCAGATAATTATGGTTTAACTCCATAAACCCCTTATGACACCCGTACACTTCAGCTTTAGCTCAGCTTTTATACTAGGTCTTATAGGCTTAGCATTTCATCGCACACACCTGCTCTCTGCACTGCTCTGCCTAGAAGGAATAATATTATCCCTATTCATTGCACTAGCCCTCTGAACTATACAACTTGAATCAACTATATTTTCTGCAGCCCCAATACTCTTATTGGCCTTCTCTGCCTGCGAAGCCAGCGCAGGTCTAGCCCTATTAGTTGCCACTGCCCGAACCCATGGAACTGACCGACTACAAAACCTAAATCTCCTACAATGTTAAAAGTATTAATCCCCACGATTATGCTATTCCCAACAATTTGATCATCATCACCTAAATGGTTATGACCTACAGCAACTGCTCAAAGCTTATTAATTGCATTTATTAGCCTTACCTGATTAAAATGACCATCAGAGACTGGATGATCAACCTCCAACATATATTTAGCCACAGACCCCCTATCTACACCCCTTCTAGTCCTAACATGCTGACTTCTCCCTTTAATAATCTTAGCCAGCCAAAACCACTTACACCCAGAGCCAATTAATCGACAACGCCTATATATTAGCCTCTTAATCTCCTTACAAACTTTCCTAATTATAGCATTTGGAGCCACAGAGATTATTATATTTTATATTATATTTGAAGCCACCCTCATCCCCACGCTCATCATTATCACCCGGTGAGGTAACCAAACCGAACGCCTAAGTGCCGGAACCTACTTTCTGTTTTATACCTTAGCAGGCTCACTACCACTTCTAATTGCCCTATTATTACTCCAGCAATCAACAGGGACATTATCAATATTAATCTTACAGTATTCTCAACCACTCACACTTAACTCCTGAGGTCATAGTATCTGATGAGCCGGATGCTTAATTGCATTTCTAGTAAAAATACCGCTCTATGGAGTCCATCTTTGACTACCAAAAGCCCACGTTGAAGCCCCAGTAGCAGGATCTATAGTTCTAGCCGCAGTATTACTAAAACTCGGGGGCTACGGAATAATACGAATAATAATTATGTTAGACCCACTCTCAAAAGAACTCGCCTACCCCTTTATTATCCTAGCCATATGAGGCATTCTTATAACTGGCTCAATTTGCCTACGACAAACAGACCTAAAATCCCTAATCGCATACTCATCTGTAAGTCATATGGGTCTGGTAGCAGGAGGAATTCTAGTTCAAACCCATTGAGGATTTACAGGTGCAATCATTTTAATGATCGCCCACGGACTAGTATCTTCAGCACTATTTTGCCTAGCCAATACCGCCTACGAACGAACCCACAGCCGAACTATGATATTAGCCCGAGGACTCCAAATAATCTTCCCACTAACTGCAGCCTGATGATTTATTGCTAACCTAGCGAATCTAGCACTACCACCCCTCCCAAACCTAATAGGTGAAATCATAATTATTACCACCCTATTCAACTGATCCCCCTGAACCATTATACTTACAGGATTGGGGACACTAATTACAGCAGCTTACTCCCTATACCTATTCTTAATAACTCAGCGAGGACCAACACCAAATCACATCAAAGGACTTTTACCATTTCATACCCGAGAACATCTCCTAATAGTTCTCCACCTTGTCCCTGTTATTCTATTAATAACAAAACCGGAACTCATCTGGGGCTGATACTACTAGTAAGTATAGTTTAACCAAAACATCAGATTGTGATTCTAAAAATAGAGGTTAAAATCCTTTTACTCACCGAGGAAGGCCAAAGGCAGTAAGTACTGCTAATACTTATACCCATGGTTAAACTCCATGGCTTCCTTGCGCTTCTAAAGGATAACAGCCATCCATTGGTCTTAGGAACCAAAAACTCTTGGTGCAAGTCCAAGTGGAAGCTATGCACCCAACAACCCTAATCCTATCATCCTCACTAATTCTAGTTATTACAATTCTCATTTGTCCTCTATTAATAACACTTAATAATCCCCCTAAAAGCCCAAACTGGGCCACTGCCCATGTTAAAACTGCTGTAAGCACTGCATTCTTCATCAGCCTTCTGCCACTCACACTATTTCTAGACCAAGGAACTGAAGCTATTATTACTAACTGACACTGAATAAATACAACCCTTTTTGATATTAATATTAGCTTTAAATTTGATCACTACTCCATTATTTTTACACCCATTGCCCTCTACGTGACCTGATCCATTCTTGAATTTGCATCCTGGTATATACACTCAGATCCAAACATAAACCGATTCTTCAAATATTTACTACTCTTTCTGGTAGCTATAATTATTCTTGTAACCGCCAATAACCTATTTCAACTCTTTATCGGGTGAGAGGGAGTGGGTATTATATCATTTCTACTAATTGGTTGATGATACGGACGAGCCGACGCCAATACAGCAGCTCTCCAAGCCGTCTTATATAATCGAGTAGGGGACATTGGACTGATTATAAGTATAGCCTGAATTGCAGCCAACCTAAACTCATGAGAAATACAACAGATCTTTATACTATCAAAAACCTATGATATAACACTTCCACTTATTGGATTAATCCTGGCAGCAACTGGCAAATCAGCCCAGTTCGGCCTACACCCATGGCTACCGGCAGCCATGGAGGGTCCCACACCAGTCTCTGCCCTACTTCATTCCAGCACTATAGTTGTTGCTGGTATTTTCCTACTCATTCGACTCCACCCAATTATAGAAAACAATAGCCTGGCATTAACAACCTGCCTCTGTTTAGGAGCACTAACCACAGTATTCACAGCCACCTGCGCTTTAACACAAAATGACATTAAAAAAATCGTAGCATTTTCTACATCTAGCCAACTAGGACTTATAATAGTCACAATTGGCCTTAATCAACCTCAACTAGCATTCCTACACATCTGCACCCACGCTTTTTTCAAAGCAATATTATTTTTATGCTCAGGCTCCATTATTCACAGCCTCAATGATGAACAAGATATCCGAAAAATAGGAGGACTACAAAACCTGCTACCATTCACCTCAACCTGCCTCACTATCGGCAGCCTAGCCCTAACGGGAACACCATTTCTATCCGGATTCTTCTCAAAAGATGCCATTATTGAAGCACTAAGTACCTCCCACCTAAACGCCTGAGCCCTTACCTTAACACTTATCGCCACATCTTTCACTGCCATTTATAGTTTCCGGGTAGTATTCTTCGTTACTATGGGCACCCCCCGATTTACCCCCCTATCCCCAATTAACGAAAACAACTTATCAGTAATTAACCCAATTAAACGACTTGCCTGAGGGAGTATTATTGCAGGACTTATTATTACATCAAATTTCCTAACCTCCAAAACTCCCATCATAACCATACCACTGACCTTAAAAATAGCTGCCCTAATAGTAACAATTATTGGCCTACTCACAGCCACAGAACTAGCAGGACTAACCAGCAAGCAATTTAAAACTAACCCTACACCACCACTCCATCACTTTTCAAACATACTAGGTTATTTTCCAACAATTATTCATCGACTAACCCCTAAACTAAACCTGATACTGGGACAATCAATTGCTACACAACTAGTAGATCAAACCTGGTTTGAAGCTGTAGGGCCAAAAGGAATATCCTCTGCCCAAGTTAAAATGGCCAAAACTATTAGTGACTCTCAACGAGGTATAATCAAAACTTACCTAACAATCTTTTTACTATCAACAACCCTTGCCATCTTATTGACAGTAGTTTAAACTGCACGAAGAGCCCCACGACCAAGCCCACGAGTTAACTCCAATACTACAAACAACGTTAATAATAACACCCACGCACTAATAATTAATAAACCGCCCCCGGACGAGTATATTACAGCCACCCCTCCAACATCCCCACGTAATATAGAAAACTCCTTTAACACATCAACAACAACCCAAGACCCCTCATACCAATTCTCCCAGAATAAGCCAACAACTAAACTAACACCTAGTAAATAAATTAAAACATAACCAGCCACAGAACGATCTCCCCAAGCCTCCGGAAAGGGTTCAGCGGCCAAAGCCGCCGAATAAGCAAATACTACGAGTATCCCACCTAGATAAATTAAGAAAAGGACCAAGGACAAAAAAGATCCCCCATGTCCAATAAGTATTCCACACCCCACCCCAGCCGCTACAACTAAACCAAAAGCAGCAAAATAGGGTGCAGGATTAGAAGCCACAGCAACTAATCCAATAATTAAAGCCATCAACAGTAACGATACAAGATAAGTCATAATTCTTACATGGATTTTAACCAAGACCAGTGACTTGAAGAACCACCGTTGTTATTCAACTATAAAAACCCACTAATGGCAAGCCTACGGAAAACACACCCCCTAATCAAAATCGCTAACCACGCACTAGTTGATCTACCAGCTCCTTCTAACATCTCAGTCTGATGAAATTTTGGATCACTTCTAGGATTATGCCTGGCTACACAAATTATCACAGGATTATTTCTAGCTATACACTATACATCTGATATTTCCACCGCCTTTTCCTCAGTCGCACATATCTGCCGTGATGTTAATTACGGATGACTAATTCGAAGCATACATGCTAACGGGGCATCATTCTTCTTCATCTGCCTCTATTTACATATTGCCCGAGGATTATATTACGGGTCCTATTTATACAAAGAAACCTGAAATATTGGAGTTATCCTTTTCTTACTAGTAATAATAACAGCCTTTGTGGGCTATGTCCTTCCATGAGGACAAATATCATTCTGAGGCGCCACAGTTATTACTAATTTATTATCAGCGATCCCCTATGTAGGAAATGCCCTAGTACAATGAATTTGAGGAGGATTCTCAGTAGACAACGCAACCCTAACCCGATTCTTCGCCTTTCACTTCCTGTTCCCATTTATTGTTGCCGCAGCAACCCTCATTCACTTACTGTTCCTACATGAAACAGGATCAAACAACCCCACAGGCCTAAACTCAAACGCAGATAAAATCACCTTCCACCCCTACTTCTCCTACAAAGACCTGCTCGGATTCGTAATTATACTGTTAGCCCTCACATCCCTATCACTATTCTCCCCCAATCTACTAGGAGACCCGGACAACTTCACCCCAGCCAACCCCCTAGTTACCCCTCCCCACATTAAACCCGAATGATACTTTCTATTTGCCTACGCCATTCTACGCTCAATCCCAAATAAACTTGGAGGAGTTTTGGCCCTCCTATCCTCCATTCTTATTTTAATACTAGTTCCCATCCTACACACATCGAAGCAACGAGGACTAACATTTCGGCCCGCCACTCAGCTCCTCTTTTGGGCACTAGTCGCAGATATATTCATCTTAACATGAATTGGGGGGATACCAGTGGAACACCCCTTTGTTGTCATTGGACAAATTGCATCCATCTTATACTTCGCACTATTCCTAGTCCTAATACCATTAATAGGTTGACTAGAAAATAAAGCAATGGCATGAGCTTGCCTTAGTAGCTTAACTTAAAGCATCGGTTTTGTAATCCGAAGATAGGAGGTTAAACCCCTCCCTAGCGCCAGAACAAAGAGATTTTAACTCTCACCACTGGCACCCAAGGCCAGAGTCCTAAATTAAACTATGTTCTGGCATGAATGATATAGTACATATATGCATAATATTACATTAATGATATTATGCATATATGTATTATCACCAAAATTTTATTTGAAACATAAAGCAAGTACTAACTTCTAAGCTATACACAAAGCATTGGTTTTTGAACCACCATGCGAATCCATCTAAACTTTGGGTCCTTGCTCTAACTAACAGTCATACCTCAAAATTTTATCTTGAATGACTCAATAATTCTATTTAAGAAACATGATTAATGTAGTAAGAAACCACCAACCAGTTTATCTAATTGCATATCATGCATGATAGAACCAGGGACACTACTGTAAATAAGGTATATTATTAATTATTCCTTGTATCTGGCAATCACTTTCACGGACTTGGCATGTTTATTCCATCCTAGAGCTTTATATCTTGCATCCGGTTACTAGTGTAGTTCACTCGTTCAATAACTCCACATGCTTCGCGGTTCTCTTAGATGCATTTGGTTCCTTTTTTCTTTTACCTTTCATCTTACATTTCAGAGTGCAGTATCAACTGTTAAATTAAGGTTGAACATTTTCTCTTGATTGTGATAATCTAATGAAAGATCTGAAGACATAAACTTAAGAATTACATATGTTTATCTCAAGTGCATAATATACTATTACTCAACACATACTTATACTATATGCCCCCTTTTGGTTTCCGCGCGTTAAACCCCCCTACCCCCTACGCTCAGAAAATCCTGTTATTCTTGTTAAACCCCTAAACCAAGAAAGGCTCGACCAAGCGCATCAAAGCTAACGAGTTTTGGTGGTGTTAACTTATGCCATCACATATTATATATAACATATAAATTTTATTTTAACTCTTTTTTTTCGCTAATAAATGGCCTAAAAATTTCAATTGAAAACGTTAATAAAATCTCAATACTAAAATTTCGAACACAAATTA